ATCGAGATCTTTCAGGTGCTCCCAGATCTGGAGCAGGCGATGGCTCTTGAAATGGGCTAGGGATGCCTAGAAAAGGTGAATAATTAGGCTATTCTGCTGCTGGTCATGGAAAAATGGATGAAACTGAAGGGTCTGCTTCGACGCTCCCGACCTTCAACTCCGAATTATGCTATGCCTTTCCTTTCGGGGAGCTTCCGCCGGCTCAGATGCTTTCTTTGCCACGGATGCCTTCGGTTTGAGGTCAGGGACTTTTTTTTTCGGCTGGTGGCTGTGATGCTAGGCTAAATGCTGTTAGTGAGACTCGGTAAACCCGGTCCATTGTAGGTGCTACTTCTTGCTCTTTTGCCCCCATTTCTCTGTGATTGGCTTTAGAACCGGGAAAAAAGAGTCAACAACAATCAATCAGTTATGCCTCTCCTCTTCCTGCCTCTCTAGCTGGCTTGATCTTAGACTCCGCTACCAGAGAAGAGCCCTTGTGTCCCTAGCTAATGGATGCCTCTTCCATTAGTGCTCCTTCCTCTGATGTCTCCGCTCGGTCAACCGTCTCTGGAATTTCTGACTTTTTCGGTTCTAAAGCCACTCCGCCCGCCATCCAGTGGATCTTCACCTGGCTAGGATTCTGACTCTCGAACGGGGGAAGGCAACCTATTAGATTGTTGACCCGACCTCAGACTTCGTTTTAGGCTGAAGTAATTGGAGGCCCATTACCCGATATGGGTATGGAATTCGTTTCACCTACCTGGTAGATATGTGTATTTGACCTCTAACCATACCTTTGCTATCTATGCTCCAACCATGATAATGATAGCGATTGGACGGTAGCAATTGGTGCTTATTTCGGGGATTCAACCGACCTGGATAAACCACTTCTGCCTTTGGCTTTGCCTCATACCCGGTCTAACTCAAACTTTGACTTTGCTATGCTTGCTTTGTTAGTATAGCAAAGTTTCTAAAGCTGTTAGCGCGTAGTCTGTCTGCTCTAAAGGAAGTCGATTTATTGATTCGTCCTTCTCGGATCGTCGTCGGTCCTTTTTTATTGGGCTCTCATGCCCGGCTAGACGATAAGATCAAAGTAACCCGCTTTAATTTAACCAACCTACTCTGTAATACTGTTTTCACCACCGGTTTGCCATGATTCATAAGCAGGAATCGTAGATCTTATCTAGGATGTTGCCGTCATCTTATAAGATGAAGAAGTCAAGCACATTTCTCTTCTTCCTAAGAAGTAAGGCTGACGGGCTAATAAGTCCCCGGAGCTTCAAAACAGGCCTTTTCATGCTCCGCAGAGGCCAATGAACTTCCGAAAGCTTCTTCTGATTGAGTGAACATACCGAGTACTTAAAAGTAGGGCATTGGATGGGACAAGCCGCTTCCTTTACTTTAAGCCGAGAGGGGTCGTCGCTAATCCTTTAGGCCGCTTCTTTCCACTTTCTACCTCTTAGTCGACTAACTCAAGTTCCTAAACGAGACAGCAGCTACCCCGCTTGCCTGTAAAGGAAGGAGTTCTTGTTCCGTTGACGTCGTCTAACTAATACATAGTTCTGAAATAGGGATTCATATGGATTGAATCATCATAATGATGACAGCTGCTACCTTCCCATTAGAAACCATCTATCTTTCTTCTTTTCCTTCGTACGAATCTTTGCTAACTTGACTGTGTTCGACGGCTGATGACCCCAATGTGTGAAATATCCACCTCCATGGGGATGCGCGACCGGGAACCATGTTGTCAGGAACTGAGCACTTTCTTGAAAGCATTGATTTGTGGTAAGACTAGAAGAGGAGATTGCTCTTTCGAAGCTAGTCAAGCGATTAAACAAAGTAATAAACCTTTCGAGTTCTTGATTTACGGCTAGAAAGAAGGACTAGAGCTTCATACCTTCCGGCTGTTCTTTCAAGATGGAAAATAATTGATCTGTAAAGGTCAGCGGTCGTAATCTGTTCGACCAGACCACGTCTTGCAACTCTTCTGGCGTCAGGGTTGCGGGAACCTGTGCTTCTTGGTTGAAATTGAAGAACAACTCCTTATGCTTTGGAGACGTTCTCAGCAACTCATAGATAGATATGTTACCTACGCCTCCGCTAAAGAAAGGAAGAACCGGGTAGCTATACGTTCCAAACAGCTAAGATATTAGTTATGCTTTAGCAACAGCTCCGTTCAGGGAGGGCGGGGATGAACACACCAAACGGCAAGCTACAAAGAAGGGTGAAACAAGCTACAAAACAGATCTGACTCCTACCTAAGGGGCATAGAACAAAAGAGAGTCAAGTCAAAGATAAGAGTTTAGTTATGCTGGGCAGTTGTCTTGGAGGAGCAGCCGCCACAGATGAAGGAGTTGCTTGAGGAAGATGCTTATTTATTTCCATAAGACCTACCTCATGGCTTGCCACTCTTACGACCAACATGGGATTGATTTCATACCTGGAGCAACTTGACCTAATCTGTCTCCTTCTAATTAGAAAAGGAGTCCCGCTAAGCACGAGGAACTGAGAAGGCAGGTGCAAGGGCTTTGATAGAGAGGGAAAGCAGACTCGACAACCACAGCCCAGTTAACTATTTGAATCAGGAGCTTCCGATCTCATCCCTTCAATCACCGTTACTCGATCCGAACTTGAACCATTCTCTTGCTACTTTTCTTTCTTCAAAAAAAAGATTGGAAGTGGAACCGATTTCCCGGAAGAGGGAAAGCTCCTTGCTCTGATATGATAAGAAAGTTCGCTCCCTCTCCCTGTCAACATACATGGGATTGAGCAGCCCCCTATCTCAGAGGGTTTACCCCATGGCCAGTTTGCGATGAAAGAAACTTCAGAATGCAGCCCACATAGTCCTATCAACATACAAGGCTTTTCAATCCAGTGAAAGACAGGTCGAAAACTTCCATATCTGATAGGCATTGTGCAAAGGAAGATTTTTGATGTCTGGTTCTATCTGTCTGTGCTTGGTCTGGACCCTTAGTTCTTGCAGGTGTAAGCGTGCTCCCCATGTAGTTTTCTTCGTTCCCGTGTAATCAGGTGCGAGTGTAACGAGTTTGTTTGAAATAAGTCCAATGAGATGATACGAAAACAAAGAGTTAAAAGCTGGCTTAGAAGAAAGTATAGTGGGCATGGTTTAGAAGGTAGGTTACCTGCTCGTAAGAGGCAGTCTAACTTAGTTAGAGGAATGCTCATCAGAAGGATAAGCAAGGTTTGATGAATTCTCCTAGAAGGAAGATCAAAAGTCAAGGTCTTCAATAGTAGTATAGTAGGGAACATATCACAACCAGCAAGCGTATTCACTATTCACGTCAACATTTTAGCAATCGAAGTCGGAGTGAGCCGATTCAATGTCTACAGGGCGTCTGTGTAACACATATCAAAGCGTCTGTTGCCAAGTCTAATATCTGATATCTGTGTTAGCTGCCTGCCTGTCTCTCCCTGCCCACGACATGGGTTGGACTTAGAGTCTCTTTCTTGTCTGTAGTTGGTGTATTCATATCTCTCCTTTGAATGGCATAGATCTTCGTAGTACCAGTCAGCTAACAGGATCGGCGTATGGGCAAGCAAAGAATCTAAAGTCATCCTTTCCTGTCAGTAGCCGGGTAGTGAAAAGACCTTAGGAGGGAGCGAAAAGCACAACTACAAGGGTTTGGTGAATCTCTCTTCCCCAGAGTTGGTATTCTATGTCAGGTCTCAAGTCAAGAAGTGAATCGATCTATAGAGACAGTGGCAAGTCAAAATAGAACCTCAACTCTTTTTCGGACTTTCCGCAGCTGGAAGGAACTAGTCTTTGAAATTAGCAAGAGGATCTAGGCACAAGGGCAGTCAGTGAGGGTGGTTGGAAATCAGCGACAAGCCAGCCAGTCTTCTATCATTAGTCAGCTGACCTTAGGAGCGATCGATCTCATGGCCAAGCCAGTACCAAAGCTCAAATCCGGACTGAGTGTTAGTGTCGCAACATCGTTGTTTAGACTGAATTCAGTACAGTAATAGGCAGGTCAGTCTTTTAGATTTATGGTATAGCGTAGCTAGTGAGTGAAGCATCAGTTAATATCTTCTTTCTCTTTCTACACCTACTTTCTACCCCTTCTGTCTCGTCACACCCTTCTTTCTCTTTCTACCCCTACTTTGATCTTCTGGAGACAAGTACGGGAAGGTTCTGTTAGTGAGCAATAGCTAGGTGAAAGCGGTTTACTCGTGTACTAGCACTAGCGCGTACTTTGCTCTGTGTTAGGTCAGGGAAGAGAATTGCATATCCCATAGCCGATCGAGGCGGTAAGAAAACTCGAGATCCTACAGATCTAATGGAAGGGAAGCCTTAACCGATAACTTCAATGAACTTCGGTAGGAGCATATCCTTTCTTTGATTAACCGATGGAATAGAATGTTCCTTTTTTTGTACCGGACATACGCGTCCCTATAGTTAAAAGAGCTACAGGAAGGTAATACCTTACTTAAGACCCATTGCCGCTAGGCGAAGAAGAGGTACTTTAGTAACTCGACTGAAAGGAGAGGCCGGCACTAGAAGGATCGGCAGAATAAATAGCTACAGCTACATTCGAGGATCAAGCGACTGTGCCCCTGAACTCCACAAAGGAAGCCTTTCCTTCTTTATATACGCTAATGGAAGCAATTCAATTACCAAGGTTGAGGCAGATCCGGAACTACAACCTATACTATCTCGGCTCAAGGAAGGAAAACCAGCAGAGGATAAAAAATGTGATTTCCTTCAACTATAGAATTGACTGTATTTGCAGCTATTGTTTCATATTCCGATTCGTTGTCCTTTGATGCGGCTACTAAAGGAGTTTCATTGCCAGTCAATTCAATAGCTGCTTCGCACTCCACTACAACAACCAGTGGGCTTTGATTACAGAGATTCCCGAGAGACTAGAGGGATGTTAATGTGAATACGCGGGATCCCAGTGTTCGTACAGGCGATGGGCAATAGGACTCTTTTCCCCAATAGCAAAGTCTCGAAGAAAAAAGGCTAGGTACTTGAGTGAGTCGAGAAAGTTCTCATGTCATATTCCTCGGGAATTGCCTTGACTTAACAAAGGAAGAACTCAAAGCTTGAGAGAATACTTGCTGAAGCGGATCCTCCCGGTAGATGCCCCAGTGACTGAAGGGCGAGAATCATCCCGAATGGTGAAAATCTAATGAAAGGATCGGAAGGAGCATGGCAAGTCCTGCCAGATGATACTTTTTCAGAGACCGCCATAGAGATAGAGTATGATATGATAGATGAAGAGGAGAAATCCGTCGGATAGATGAGTGTTAGAACCGAGCATTGAACCTTATAGGAGCCAGAAAGAACTATTGAGTCTCGCTTGCTTTATAGTTGTGGGTCCGCCTTCTTAAATAAGGTTCGTGCCCGCCCCACTGTCTTATTGGTAAAGAAGAATCTCGCCCTGGGGTTCCCTTTATGGTCTCTTTCTCTTTGAATTGAATTGAAAGTTCGTATAGAGAAAAATGGCCTACTTCCTCTAACTGGGGCCTTCCAATTTCATCTTCCTATAATCGAACTGAGGCTGATGCCAGGAAAAGAGAGAACAGAACCAGACAGACTAGCTATCTATCGATTGTAAATGGTATGCGGATACAGGTCGAAGAAGATGAACTATGAGTTGACTGCGTTAATTAGCTGCCTGCTTCTTGCTTTCGTCCGGTAAGGATTTCTTTTTTTTTCCTCCTTTGCTTTCGAAAAAACATTAGAGTCAGAAGCAATTGGCCAGAGTATGATCCGACTGATTGAACTCATAGATGTTCAAGAAGTTCTACTTTTGACCAGTATGAAATGAGTTGAGTTGAGAACTCCTTTCCGGACCTCTGATGTACTACAGAAGAATCATCGATCGGGAACAAGAAAGAATCTGATGTCTAAGCAACGCACCTCTCTCTCCTACTATATGAAAAGCGGTGCCACTAGAAGAATCTTTCGGAAAAGGCTCACTCACCATAAAACATCTATGCCCTATCTACACCAACTACTCTAGGAGTCCCCGTCAACGGGTAGAAAGAAGGGAGTGTACAACGAGATGTTAGAACTCTTTCTCCATGTCGGGTCGCTTTACCTAGACGACCTCCTGGAACTGAAAGATTCGAAATCTCTATCCCTACCGTCTGAAAGAGAAGAGATAATGCTCAAAGACAGCTAGAGTATTCCGTAGCAAGAAGAATAGATCCATATGGGGATGGGGAAACTGCATAGTCCAGCCTTGTCTCCCCCTCCTTTCTTTCACCTTTCCAATGCGCGATCGCCATATTCTCCATTCGCTTCAAGCATCGGCCCTAGCGAGACCAAGAGATATGTCAACTGGACGGACAGAACCACGATTGACTACGAAGATGGAAAGAGCCAAAAGACCGGTCTCCTTTGATCTCCTCTTCCCTCCCGTACGCTTGTTTTCAAAGAGAAATGGGTTGGTATTCTATTTCGAATCTTTCTTCTTTTCTCTGACCTTCACTCAATAACTGGTAGTACTCTTTTGAGATAGCAGAGGAAAAATCATTACTTTTGCTGTAAGAGATGCGAATCCTTTCTGTTGATAAGGTAAAGCCTTTTTCAAGTATTTTTTAGGTTCAAAAGTATAATTTCAGTATGTAACCACACTTATTCCAGAACCTCCGTGCTTTGCACTAAGTGAGTAATCTTCCCCGTCATTGATTTAGCAGATGAGCTTCTAACAAAGTCTAAGGCACAAGCAGCCGGGGAAAAGCATAACCACCTGTGCGATTTAGCCCGAGGGATACCCTTTCGAGCGTAAAGAAGTCGCATTTTATCTAGAGAGAGCAAGGCGGGAATCGAAGCAATGCACATGTTGAGCGAAAAGAGAGATTTACAAATAAGTAAGTAGCAGCCGAAAGAAGACTCTCTTTTAGAATTGAAATGGGGACCTATGAAGAGGTAGGCCCTGTAAACAATAGGTCTGCCCTGAGCCAAGGGGCTAGGATTAGGAAGCATCCACAAGAGCGATGCGATTAAATAGCCCATTATCCACTAGGCCACTATAATCCATCTATTGGGTGTTTCATCCATTATTCAATTAACTTGAGTTATCAATCTGGGCACGGTTGAAGCATAACCAAGGGGTACTACCATCAACGCTAAGTCACAAGGCTGGATTAACTCAAAGAGGTATGAAGGGAATACTGAAGAAAGCAGGAAAAGGTCTGCAAGCCTCCCGCATTGGATGTAGTGTATTTTTTCCTGATAAAGGTGCCCGCATTCCTGCTTTGGAAGAATAGCGGTCAAAGTAAAGGGAAAGGGGCGCTTCAAACCGGAAACGCTACGTCTCGCCGAGATTACCTCGGAAATCAACTAGGAATGCTTGGTTACACAAACCCTAAAGAGACACTCTTACACAGCCGCCTCTAACTCGCACTCTTTCTTTACAAAGATCTTGTCTTTCCCTCTTATACAAGTCGAATCTCTTTCTCTCTCTCTTTGCTCCAAGCCAACTGGTAATTGGCCACATCCTCTTGTCAGCGATGCTCTTGATTTCCGAGTTGTTTGCTAGGCTGGTTGATCAAGGATTTTAGCTCTCTGAGCTAGGAGTTTTATTTATTGGCTTTGTGGACCCTTATAAACCAGCTTTAGTAGCTCGATATCGTACTTTGGATGTTGTTCTTTCCTTTCGATCAACCAATCTTGTTCTAATTCCTTCCTTTCTCACCACCCTTTTAGATAAGATTTTCCCTAGAACAAGGTTACACTACGTGATTCCATATTCTGATAATAACCAAAGAAGGAATCTCACCTTAGACATTATGTCCAGAGCGCATCTTTCAATCAGCGGAGCTTCTGTGACTCTCTCTGTTTATCGACGTATGAAGCCTCCTTAAGCTTGTGAGCTATCCTTATTCTATAACCTAGCTGCCAGCAAGACTAATCGGATTTCTTTATAGTTGAAGGAGCCGGCATCTCTTGAAATCTGTTCTAAAGAGAGTGAGTCGACAGGCGAAGAAAGACTCTGATTAGGAACTGGTTCACTTCCCTTTCTATATAGATATAGAAGAGAGAGCGAACGGTTGGAAGCAAGAAAAGAAGCTCTGATTCTGTTGTGGGAAATCCATCTCGCTATAGTATAGGTGGAAGTCTATAAATAAAGAGAAGTCTCTGGAATTTCTGAATTCTGTCAGATTGCAAAGAGCAGCAGACTACCCTTCTCTAGCTCTAGTTATCAAGCTTTACTTCCTTGAGAACGGATGAACTCTTACTTATTGGGACCTGCCCCAGTTACCTCTCCTCTGTTCAAGGTTTGAAGTACTATGTTATTTTCATCGACAATTATTCACAAGGTTCTGTTGGATGTTCCCGTAACTAAGTTTTTCTTTCTTACTTTTTATGTACTTTAGACTTTTAGACTTTTTTTAAGTGTGGGGAAAAGGGCGCCCTCTACTTCTACTTTTAACTAAACGCGAACAGCCGGCATTGCAAGCAAATAGAGAGCCCCCGCCCGTTTGAGTCGTTGCGAGCCGGAAAGCGTACCGGCAGTTTTAGTCGCGAAAGGACCGCTTGCTTGATTTTCTTATTATTCTAAATAATAGATATATAAGATTATCTATCTATAAACAATAAGAAAATCATTATTTTATCTAATTGGGCATTCCTGGGAAGAGGAAGAAGCAGATAGAGCAAAGGCCTCCCCTTTGCTTGCGTCCGCTCTTCCCGAAGTGAGCAAATTGCATGTAGAGATCCGTAGGGGCTTATAGTTTAATTGGTTGAAACGTACCGCTCATAACGGTTATATTGTAGGTTCGAGCCCTACTAAGCCTACCACCCCTTACTCTTCACCCGAAATAAGGCAGTCGAAGTCGGCACAAGAAGTAGGCGGAGTAGAGGCAGCAGTTGCGGGTTCAGGTGCGGCTAAATCAATATCCCCGTCTGGGGTTGGCGGAGTTGGTAGGAAGGCACGGTTGGCACAGTTCTCTAAATAAGAGATGTCTCATCCGGTTGAGCTGTCGCAATCAGTCTTTCTTTCTCTTCCTGGTAGCAGAACGAATAGGAGATCCAACATGACTGTATTAAGCCTGTCGCAATCAGGGTTAAGCTAGCTCATTGCCAGAAAGCAAACAGGAGCTCTTATTTAGATCAGAGGACGCTCATCCCAGGCAGGCAGCAGGGGCTTCGGGTGGAAGGAATGAATCAAGTAAGGTGCGAATACTGTGTTTCAGTGATTGATTTCTCCCTGAAATTAGCTCCGCTACTCTACGGACTTCCTTACTTAGCCTTTCTTTCCCATTTCACTAATGGAAGAATTGAGCCAAAATTATCAATGAATTGAGCGAGGGTGAGAAAGGTCAGTAATTGAATTTCTAACTATAGAAATCTGTTCTCAGTGAGCTTTGAATCTTTTAATTGGTAGTTGGTTAAGGATTGGAGGAATGGGAGTTAGATCTGTCCCTAGTTCCCCTAGCCCTAGATTAAGGTTACTTGAAACAGGAGATAGAGTTTTTCTAAGGAGGTTAGCTGGTTAGTGATGGGAAGCCAGTTGTTAGTCCCCTTAGCCCTGGATTGAGGTTAAGAGTTTGTAGGGAAGAAAGGTAGAGAGTAGAGGGAGAGTCGATTTGGTAAGTTGGTTTGGTAAGCCAGCCCCTTCAACAAGGGATTTCAATGGCAACAAACCGCTCCCCAGGATGAGGCAAAGAATGGGGTGGGGGGACTTCCAGTTGTTCGAGCAAGCAAATGGCTAGCAGGGCCGAGGAAGCACAATGAACGGGACGACAGAAGTTCCACAAGACCGGAGATAGATGTTCTTCTTCCCTGATGATCTTGTCGGCCCTATCTATCCTGAAAAAGAAGCATTCCAGAATCAAAAAGAAGAAAGGTCTCGACGAGCATTAACTAGTTGATGAGGTCTCAACGAGCGACTGAAAGGAGAGGAGAAAAAAGCTGCTAGAAAGAAAGTGAGCTACGATCGGATAAGGTATGCGCCTTCTATTATTGATGTTGTCACTGCCTCAACTTAACCTCAGAATAAGATTGAACGTCAACGAGAAGCGTCAGTCCAAGCTAAAGAGG